TAAATTGATTGATTCAATTGTGAAATAAAATATCACGACGTATGTATCTAGGGAACAGTCGCTTCAAAGTGAATTCTCCCTAGATACATCTATTCAATTAAATTATGAATCTATGCGGATTCCGAATATATATGAATTGTCCTAAATATTCAAAACCCTTTATTTGGCCTTTTTCTAAAAAAAACATGAAAAAAATCCAATGGATTTAAAACTTATTTTTCGGTAAATCAATTACGAAATTTTTTTCTAGAATCCCTAAAATTTGTTTGACATCTTCTATGCGAAAATGCTCCATTTTCATAAGATCTTCTTGGCTGTTATTCAAAAGGTCCAACAATGTATATATATTGGACCTTTTGAGACAATTATAGATCCTGGGAGGCAATTCTGATTGGTCAATAAAAATCGATTTCAACGCCATTTTTTTTTTTTTTTTTGTTAGTTTAGCCAATTTATCATAAAAGGTAAAAGGGGGTAAAGGAAACATGTGTTGATTGTCCTCTAAATTTAGATTTTCTTCTTTGGTATGTAAAAAGGGAATCAATAAATCAATCAAATTCCGGGAGGCTTCGTGAAGTGCTTCTTTAGGAGTTAAACTTCCATTTGTCCATATTTCGAGAAATAGTATTTCTTTGTTACCATTTTCATAAGAATGAATACTATGATTCGCATTTCGAACAGGCATGAATACAGGATCTATAGGATAACTTCCATCTTGAAAGGTATTTGGCGCTTTTATAAGATATCCGCGATTCTTCTCTATTTGTAATCCAATAACCAACTCAATGGGTTCTGTCAAGCTAGCTATATGCTGTGTATTATCGACGATTTCTACATAAGGCGGTAAGATGATATCTTGAGCAGTTACATATCCAGGGCCTCTGACACAAATAGACGCCTCACAAGTTCCATAGAGATTACTTCTCAATACGATTTCTTTCAAATTCATTAAAATTTCATGTACTGATTCTTGAATACCCGTTATCGTAGAATATTCGTGTGATATTTTCTCAGATTTTGCGCGTGTGATACATGTTCCTTCGATTTCTCCAAGCAAAGCCCTTCGCATCGCAATGCCTATTGTGTCTGCTTGACCTTTCATAAGCGGAGACAGAATAAAGCGCCCATAAAAAAGACGCTTACTGTCTGCTGCTGATTCAACACACTTCCACTGTAGTGTCCGAGTAGATACTGTTATTTTCTCTCGAACCATAATAATATTATTTGATCAGATCATTGAATCATTTATTTCTCTTGTTTCTCTTACTATTCAAATATCTTCCTTTTTTATTTCTACACACGTCTTTTTTTCGGGGGTCTACAGCCATTATGTGGCATAGGGGTTACATCCCGTACGAAAGTTAATAGTATACCACTTCTGCGAATAGCTCGTAATGCTGCGTCTCTTCCGAGACCTGGACCTTTAATCATGACTTCTGCTCGTTGCATACCTTGATCTACTACTGCACGAATAGCATTTGCCGCTGCGGTTTGAGCAGCAAACGGCGTCCCTCTTCTTGTACCTCCGAAGCCACAAGTACCGGCAGAGGACCAAGAAACCACCCGCCCGCGTACATCTGTAACAGTCACAATGGTATTATTGAAACTTGCTTGAATATGAATAACCCCCTTTGGTATTTTACGTGTACTCTTACGTGAACCAATACGTCCACGTGAACCCTTTTTCGGTATAGCTTTTGCCATATTTTATGATCTCATAAATTTGAGTCAGAGATATATGGATATATCCATTTCATGTCAAAACAGATTCCCTATTTGTATATCAGGTCTTTAACGAGTTTTATTATCCTTGTCTTTGTTTATGTCTTGGGTTGGAACAAATTACTATAATTCGTCCCCGACGACGGATTAGTCGACATTTTTCACAAATTTTACGAACGGAAGCTCTTATTTTCATATTTGCCACTCCTTACTTTAATTTTGAATCCACTTTTTGGAAGAAAATAAGTTTCTTGAAATTTTCGATTTCGAATCGTATTCCTACGAAAGAAATGGTGAAGTTAAAAAACACCTAATCTTTCGAATCTTTGTTGCGGAGTCGATAAATTATACGACCTCTGGTTGAATCATAACGACTTACTTCAATTTTTACTCTATCTCCTGGCAGTATCCGTATAAAACTACGTCGGATCTTTCCTGAAACATAACCTAGAATCATATCTTCATTATCTAAACGAACCCGGAACATACCGTTGGGAAGCGATTCAGTAATTAAACCTTCATGAATCCATTTTTGTTCTTTCATTCCAGGTAAAACCCCCTTGAAGTATCAACTAGTAGAGGAAGAACCCTATTAGAGAACCCACCCCTTCTCTTTTCTTTTTCACAAAAAAGAAGTTTCATATCGGATATTAGAAAGATTACCATATATAACACAAAATTTCTCCGCCTATTCTTTCTAGTCGAGCCTCTCGGTCTGTCATTATACCTCGAGAAGTAGAAAGAATTACAACCCCCATCCCACCTAAAATTCTAGGAATTCTTTGATAGTTAGAATAGATTCGTAGACCCGGCCGACTTATCCGTTTTAAATTTAAAAGATTTCTATAAGTCCTTTTCCTATTCCTTCTATGTCGTAGGGTTAAAACCAAAAAATATTTGTTGTTCTCTCGATGTTTTCTCACATTTTCGAGAAAACCCTCTCGTAAAAGTATTTTAACAATACTTTGGCTGATATTAGTAGATGCTACTCGAACCACGCTTTTTCTATACATATCGGCATTTCGTATAGAAGTTATTATGTCAGCAATAGTATCACTACTCATGATTAATTAAAATTATTGGTGCCTCCAAATTTCGATATAATCAACATGTTTTTCTTTTTTTTTTTTTTTTTTACGTGTTTGTTTATAAATATTAATTTTGAAAGGTATATACGTGAGAGAAAATCTACTAAATGAATCTTAATCTATTTCTTTTAAATACCCTACTATAACCATATCGTGGTCTTATTTTATAATACCTCGGGAGCTAATGAAACTATTTTAGTAAAATTGAACTGTCTCAATTCTCGGGCAATCGCACCAAAAACTCGAGTTCCTTTTGGATTTCCTTCTTGATCAATCACAACTGCAGCATTGTCATCATATCGTATTATCATACCGTTGTCACGTTTAAGTTCTTTACAAGTACGGACAATTACAGCTCTGACCACTTCTGATCTTTCTAGAGGCATGTTTGGAACTGCGTCTTTGATCACAGCAACAATAACGTCACCAATATGAGCATATCGACGATTGCTAGCTCCTATGATTCGAATACACATCAATTCTCGAGCCCCGCTGTTATCTGCTACATTCAAATGGGTTTGAGGTTGAATCATATCATTTTTTTATCTGTTTTTTACAATACAAAGGTCGAAGAAAAAAAGAAATATTATTTGTCCAAAAAAAGAAACCTGCACCCACTATTTTTAAGTTTTTAAGTAAGGCCTATTTCTTTTTTATCCCAAAATGATAAATTGAGCTCGTATAGGCATTTTGGACGCTGCTATTGAAATAGCCCTTCTGGCTATAGTTTCTGTTACTCCACCCATTTCATAAAGGATTCGACCTGGTTTAACAACCGCTACCCAATATTCGGGAGAGCCTTTACCTGAACCCATACGTGTTTCTGCGGGTCTTACTGTAACCGGTTTATCTGGAAATATACGAACCCATATTTTTCCACCGCGACGTGCATTTCGTGTCATTGCTCGTCGACCTGCTTCTATTTGTCTAGATGTGATCCAAGCGGGTTCAAGTGCCTGAAGAGCGTATTTACCAAAACAAATAGTATTACCTCGATAAGATATTCCCTTCATTCTTCCTCTATGTTGTTTACGGAATCTGGTTCTTTTGGGGTTATAGTTGATGGTTTGTTTTGAATTCCATCTCTACTACAGAACCGGACGTGAGAGTTTCTTCTCATCCAGCTCCTCGCGAATAAAATAAATTCAAATTAAAGATTTTGAGTTCAATTTGAATTCTATTCAGATATAATATTATGCATAGATGTATTTATATTTAATTTTAATAACTGAATCATGGATTTCATTTAATCTAGATCAAATCTTATTAATTTGTATATCTTGATTTGTCTATTTTGTTTGTATAGATATATATAATAATATATAATGAAATTAAATATATATATTAATAACTATTAATATTAATAACTAAACTATTTTTTCTTCTATTTATCGATATTAGAATGTTAAAAGGAATCTTTTTTTGTTTTACTCTTTATCGTATTGGATTGACCCAAATTTAGCAATCCAAGAAAACAAAGTTTTCGCGGGCGAATATTTACTCTTTCCATTTCTATTTCAGTTCTATCATTCGTTCATAACTTTTCCGAATAGATGAATTGGTCTCTGGTCGGTTCCGCCATCCCGATCAATGAATCATTCAAATTCATTTTCATAGAATCTTTTGAATTCACAGGTTCCGTCGTTCCCATCGCTTCTTATTTAATGGTTAGGTCTGAATTCTACAATGGAGCTATTAGTTCTTGAGTCAATATTCTTAGTCTTTATTGGCTCGAAGCTCTTTATTTTTTGTTCGATGAGCAGATCCATTTAATGATGAATCCGTATTGATGCTTTATTACACAGATTTTTTATGAGATGACTCATAGACCTTACATATTGGAATTATATATCATCAATATTTTCTTTCTTCCTCTCATCCTTCCATTTATCCATACCCTTTCTTTTTTTTATTATTAACAATTTAGAAGCAGATTTTTTAATAAATAATAAAAAAGATTTCAGTTGCTACAACAATATGAACAATATATCATATCTTGACTGGTTCTTTGGATCCAGATAATACGAAGTGATGAGTTGGTTATTACTTCTATAGTTATTTGTTTATACTATGGGGCTGGTTTTTATACTAACCCTCAAAAAACCAACGAGTCACACACTAAGCATAGCAATTTTATCAAAAGATTAATTTAATTTTTATTAAACCCTATAGAATTCTAATTTATAATTG